CCAACACAAAAATAACAACTTAAACAACGAGTTTTTAAATAGAATTGAGGCTCTAGATACGGGATTTTTTTCTCTAGATATACTCGAAAAAAGTACTAGATTGTGTAATGATAAGACTAGAAAATATTACTTGCCTAAAATGTATGATCCCATTTTGAATGGGTTATATCGGGGAACAATCAAAAAAAAAATTTCACCTTCAATCATAAATAAAATTTCGTTAGAAAATTTCATAGAGACAATGGAAATTAATAAGATTCATAGTCTCCTTCTTCCTGATACTGATTACCAAGAGGTTGAACAGAAAATAGACCGATTTGATAAAAAAACTTTTTCAACGGAAAATCGTCATTTATTTACTTTAATCAGTAAATTTGATAGAGAATCGGGATCGAGTTTAAATTGTAAGGGCCTCTCTTTATTTTCAGAAAAAGAACAAGGAAGGATTGGTTCAGAAAAAAGAGCCAAATTTTACAAATTTTTATTGAATACAATTCTAACTAGCCCTAATGGTCAAAAAACAAAACAAAAATTTGTAATAAAAGAAATCAGTAAAAAAGTCCCTAGATGGTCATACAAACTTATTACCGAATTGGAATTCCTGTCGGGCGCAGCTCATGAAGGCCTACCGTTGGATTATCATATACGTTCAAGAAAAAGGGATCATGTAATAATTTATAGGCCTACTAAACGTAGTAGTAAATTAATAAAAGGATTGCTACAAAAAAGAAATACAAGAAAAGATAAGAAGAGATGCGCCCACTACCTACAGATTTGATACCTTCACCTACAAAGAAACTCAAAACACCAACTCCATTAGTAATTCCATCAATTACTCGTCTATCAAAAAAAGAAGTTAACTTGGCCAATCCTCTTATTCCCCCAATAAGGAATCTTGCATAAAAAGCATCTATGTAACCACGATTATATGACCAATCATATATACCATTTATTATTTTGTCCAAAAGAATTCTTTTAGGACCTGTTTTAACAAAAGAGTTAATTAAGTCCCAATTTTGCAAAGATGAATAAACAGGTTTATATAAAAAGAAGGCTATAAATATTCCAAAAAGAGCTATACTAACTGAAAAAATAGCATCTTTCAAAAATTCATACCAATCTATTGAATTATTCAAATTTTGATGTAAAGGGTTTATAGACGGAGTTAACCATTTTGATAATATGTCCAAATACAATCCTTCTTGGTTGAAAGGAATTCCTAGGGATCCAACGAACAACGTAAATAGAACCAATACAAGTATAGGAAATAACATAGTATTATCCGATTCATAAGGATACAAAAAAAATTTCTTATTTCCAAAACGGGTAATAGTAATAAATGGTTGTGTGATATTTCTTGCATTCTGATCAATTAGATACGTTTTTTTTGAAAAAAAAGAAAAAATATCATGATTTTTCATTGTTAATAACGTTAATAAACGAAAATTTTTGTTAATTCTTTTTGAATCTTCTTTACCCCATAGAGATATTGAATAGAAGGGAGTATTCTTTTTGCCACTATAATTTTGAAAATGAACGTTTAAATGTCCTTCAAAAGTAAGTAAATAGATTCGAAACATATAAAATGCGGTTAATCCCGCTGTAAACCAAGCTATTATTGCGAAAATTGGTGAATACAACCAAGTATCATTAAGAATTTCATCTTTGGACCAAAAACAAGCAAGAGGCGGAATACCACAAAGAGAAAGTGTACCTAATAAAAAAGCGGTTTTGGTAATTGGAATATGTTTTGTTAAACCCCCCATATAAACCATATTTTGACTTTTATTTGGAGAATATCCAACAAGAGTTTCCATTGAATGAATAACGGATCCGGATCCTAAAAATAATAATGCTTTCGAATAAGCATGAGTAATCAAATGAAATAAAGCACTTCGATAAGACCCCATACCTAGAGCTAACATCATATAACCCAATTGAGACATTGTGGAATAGGCTAAACCTCTCTTAATGTCTTTTTGAGCAAGGGCAAAAGTAGCCCCGAATAATATTGTTATTACTCCTACCAAAGAGATGAAATTCATTATGTGAGGGATGACTATGAAAAGAGGACTAAGCCGAGCTACAAGAAAAATGCCCGCTGCTACCATAGTAGCAGCATGTATAAGAGCCGAAATCGGAGTAGGCCCCTCCATGGCATCCGGTAACCACACATGAAGGGGAAATTGTGCAGATTTAGCAACCGCACCGAAAAATAATAGAACGGCACAGAAAGTAACAAATAAAAAATTTACTTCATTATTATTATTAGAAATCAAGTTATTGAATATTTTGAATAAATCTCGAAATTCGAAACTCCCTGTTATCCAATAAAAACCTAAAATTCCTAATAATAAACCAAAATCCCCAACACGATTAGTTACAAATGCCTTTTGGCAAGCATTTGCAGCAACAGGCCGTGTGAACCAAAACCCTATTAATAGATATGAACACATTCCTACCAATTCCCAAAAAATATAAATTTGTATCAAATTAGAACTAGTAACTAATCCTAACATAGAAGTACTGAAAAAACTCATATAAGCATAAAATCTCAAATATCCTTGATCATACGACATATAATTATCACTATAAATAAGAACCATAATTCCAATAGTAGTGATTAATATTGACATAATAGAAGTAAGCGGGTCGATCAAGTAACCGAATTCTAAAGAAAAATCATTATTAATGATCCAAGACCATACATATTGATAGATAGAACTGCCATTTATTTGCTGAATAAACAGATTGATCGAAAAAATCATGACTATACTTAACAAAAAAACACTTTGAAAAGCCCACATACGGCGAAGACTTTTTGTTGCCGACGGAAAAAGAAGAAGTCCCGCTCCTATTAACATAGGAACTGGAAGTGGAAGGAAAGGTATTATCCACGAATATTGATATGTCTGTTCCATAAAAAAGTTTTTTATTCTTAATTGATTGTTTCCGATTTACCGGATCCTACCCCCTTTCAATTTCAAAACAAAAGGGGTCAATAAAAAAATCAAGAGATGTACTAACTTAAAGATATTTTTCGAATTTTATATATTATCTGGGTCTTTCCAAATTAAATATTAAAATAAAGAAGTTACAATTGGGCAAATGATATGACCTACTTGCTCATAAAAAGCGAATTTAGTTATTAACTAAGATTTTTCTTAAAATAACGAAAATACAAAATTTCATTATTATTAAATCACTTTATATTCATAAAGTAATGATCAAAAATTACACTAAAAAGAAATCTGATATGAATCGATATGAATCATAGGATTAACTAAGGTACAATTTTTGTACAAATCTCGCTTTTTAGTCAGTTTGTTCCAAATCATTAACTAGTTTCAGTATGAAACTGATTGATTAGTTTCCGTTTCAATAAAAAAACATTTCTAGGAAACGCTATAATATCTAACATTTTATATTTTCTATAAGATTTAAAGATTTATTTTTATATTTATCAAAAAAGGGGGTAATTATCAAAAGGGGGTAAAATAAAATCAAATTTAATAAAAAACTAACGAAGATTTTTTTTAACAAAACGTGTATCTTTTAACGGATTCATTACTTTAATTACTAGTTTGATTCGAATTTTAAAATGGAATTTCGAAGTATTCTTTACTCAAGTTTGACCAATTAATAGAAAAAATTAAAGTTTTCATTAGGCTTTTCATTAGGCAATGGGTTCTTAAATCCTTCGGTCTATTTTATGTAGAAAACAAAATTTAATTATATTTTTATAGTAAGATTTTGTACGATTTTCGCATATTTTTTATCTATATATATATATATTTTTTTTTGTTTTCTCTAGATAATATATATTATATTATCTAATTATTCTCTAGAAAATAACTAGATAATGAATATATTCGTTTTGACCAATAGATGTCTTTCACATCCAACTATAACAACGAGTAACCTCTTAATTTTTAAATGGCAGTTCCAAAAAAACGTACTTCTCTATCAAAAAAGCGTATTCGTAAAAATATTTGGAAAGGGAAGGGATATTGGGCAGCCTTAAAAGCGTTGTCATTAGGTAAATCTCTTTCTACCGGAAACTCAAAAAGTTTTTTTGTGCGACAAAAAAAGTCATAAAATAAAACATTGGAATAATCCGAATATAAAAACAGGCCCATTTCATTCTTAATAGGAAATCAACAAACCTATTGTTTGTGGCTAATCAATATGAACTAGAACTCGCTTCGCTATTAGGATTTTAGGATATGTATAATAATTCTTCGGTTTAGGGGTTAGTAAATTATAAAAAGCTTTTGAAAAAAGAATAAAGACAAGATACAAAACTTGAGCTTTTGTTAGTATATTTTCTTGTTCTGGAGATGGGGGAGTCTTTTTTCCCCATCAACCTGTTTGTCACAATTACAATAATCGACGTTTATATAAATATAAATTATAAATATGAATATATATATTTAAGAAGGGTAAAAAAGAGATCTTTAGTTAAAATTAATACATCGTTGAAATTAATTTATTCATTTATTTTTAAAATTTTTTGTGTAACTTTCTGACTTCTTATTTATCTGAATTTCTCTGAATTAATCTATTAGAATATATAAATTTACCATTTATATGTCTTTTTCAACCCAACCGACAAAAGCCTGGAATTTTTTGTCCGAATTAATGTGCAAGTTTTGAGTAATAAATAATAAAAACGGGTCTTATTTTTTGTTCATTGGTAAAATACATTTTTTAACTTTTAGGAAATAATATAAATATAAATGATAAATCTTTTATGAAAAAAAATAAAGAAATTTTTTATAGTTCTATCAATAACTAGAGGGTTGAAGTTTATAGTTTCAATAGTTCGATTCTATTGAATTATAGAAGAGCATAAACTACACCAAAGCACTAAGGTAAATAAAACCCATACCCCATAATAATGAACCTTCAAATTTGTATTTGAACAAAGTTTTATTCGTCCATTTTCATTTTGACTAAAAAGATTTCATTTAGTTGACTCCTTAAATCTCGACGATTGA